GGAATTAAGAACCCTTATTATTTTGACACCCGAAAAGGAATTTCCCACATCCCTTTCGGGTGCCGAAGACTAGGACGACGAATAATCCCCTTTAGAATCCCTTGTTTAGTATCTAGTTCTAGTCGAATTTGATTCTATTAGAATAGAATCAAAACTATTGACACATTCTATGATATTTAAATCTGAGAATAGTGACATCCTCCAATTTGTATTGGAAAAACAAAGAAGGGTGAAAGCAAAATAACCTTCTTCCCAATATATATATACTATGATTTAGGAGTGCAGTACAAGAGCTTCCCGACATCCGGTAGAAAAAGAATATAAATAAGCAAAAGACTTTTCGTAAGCTTTTTGCTTCTACATAACATAATTGCCAAGAAGAATTTTGTTCTTTTTACAAACTTGATGTTGATAAATGATAAATCCACGGATCTAGAAATTCATTTCGGACAATTGGACCTTCTCAAACTGTTTCTTTTTAAGAACCAAAAAAATTTGTGCCAAAACAACAGATGCCAAAAAGAACAAAAGGCCTTGGACACGTAATGGATCTTGAAGTACTATTTCTGCATCGGCCTGACCAAACCCACCTACATTAGGATTACTTGTTAATGGTTGATCAAGTTTGATAGATTGGCCCTCTGAAACACGAAGTTCTGGTCCTGGAGGGATAATATCAAGCACTTCACGCCCATTCGCTACATCCGTTATGGTTATTTTGTATCCCCCCTTTTCTTTTTGTATTATTTTGCTTACTATACCCGCAGCTGTAGCATTATAAACCGTATTGTTACTTTTGTTCCCGTCGGGATAAATCTGACCCCTCCCCCTGTTCCCACCTACATATATTGGATATTTTAAGAAGTGAGCATCTTTATTAGTTGTGGGGTTCGGGGAAAGAATAGGAAAAGTTATTTCACTATATTTTGGACCAGGAACTGGTCCTATCACAAGAATATTTTTTTTAGTGGGTCGGTAGGTCTGAAAAGACAGCTTGCCTATCTTTTCTTTCATCTCGGGCGAAATACGGTCGGAGGGGGCTAATTCAAACCCCTCTGGTAAAATAAGAACGGCCCCCACATTCAAAGACCCCCTTTTACCATTAGCAAGAACTTGTTTCAGTTGCATATCATACGGAATTCTAACAACTGCTTCAAATACAGTATCAGGGAGTACCGCCTGTGGAACCTCAATATCCACGGGCTTATTAGCTAAATGACAATTAGCGCATACAATGCGACCAGTTGCCTCTCGTGGATTTTCAAAACCCTGCTGCGCAAAAACGGGATATGCGTTTGAAATCGATGCCTGAGTTATTATATATATCATGAGGGATACGGAAATGAATCGAGTAATCTCTCCCTTTAACGAAGAAAAGCTATTTCGAATTTGCATGGTCCAATCGTTGATCCCGAAAATTTCTACAATAAAATTAGGTAGGTCACTAATACAGTTCCCTATCCGCGATTCTGCTATTTACTGAAATTATTTTACTGGAATATAGGATTCCTGGAATCTGGGAGGGATCGGCTCCTCTGGATGGGTAGAAAAGTAAGGGAAGTACGGCTTTGAATGCTTTGCTTATGTAAAAAACAAAAAATATTCTAATTGCATCATTGAATAGCTTTTCACTCAGTCATTGAATGATAAATCACTACAAGTGACGGAGATACACGATTTAAATAAGAAAAAAGCCAATATTTAAAAAACGTATCTAGAATGACTGGAAAAGTGGAAACAAGAACAGATAGAATAATATCATTATGAGCAAATCCAAAATCGTTGTAGGCATAGTCAATCAGTAGTTCCCAACCGCGGGGCGAATGGAATCCGATACATAAATCAGTTACGAAAAGAAGCGAAAAGGCTTTTATTGTATCGCTTAAATTATATAGGAATTCTTGAAACCAAGAGTTAAGAATAAAAAGTTCTTCATTACACAGAATCGAATAACCACTTAGAATAACGAAGCAGATTGTATTTGTCGAGAAGTGAAAAATCGTATGGATATGATCCTCATCGTGCATCTTGATTAATTGAATTGTTTCTTTCGGGAGCCCTATACGAAGCTTTTCTAGACGTCTTTCCGTAAATTCCTTTACCATTTCGTCCAAGAAGAATAATTCCTCGAATTCTATGAATTTTTCTAGAATAGCTTTTTCTTGAATATCATTCAAAAAGGTTTCGAGTTGACTAGTATTCCACCAATTAGTAACCCAGGATTCCATATTTTTATTAAATGAGAGAGGGATCCACCAGGGCAAAAATACTACAAATACTATAGATGAAAGATATCTAAGGGGAATGGATGCGTTCGTTTTTTTTTTTGTCATTTTTTCATCTGTGAATTGTTAATGAACATGCCCCATTCGTTGATTCTATGCGATCTAATATTTCTATCAAGCATGAGTTCTATTACAAGGTATTGCACCTATAAATCGAGTCTCGTTTTTTTTTAGTTGTGATTCGGCGGTTAGTCCTTGAACCTAGTGTAGAAAAACTACAGAAATCGAAGAAGAATCCACTTCGAATTCTTCATTCCAACTCAAATTTGAATCAAGAAATAATAAAAAACAAAACAATATTGTTTCCAGATATCCCAATTGATCAAATATTCGAAGCGCCCCCCCCCCCTTTCGATGAATGCCCGAAAGATTCAAATTCAAATAATGAATATTAATATTATTTGCATTTCAAAATGTCTGTTTATTCTTATTCTTCAGTTCATTTTTTAAAAACCTTCAATTGGTACACGCAAGAAATAGGCCAATTCCGCAGCCTTTTGCTCAATTTCTTGTAGAGTCAAATTCTCATCAGTACGATTCAAGGGAATGGCCCCCAAGCCTCTGCTTTCTATATAAAGGACACGACGAGCATAAATTCCCTCTTTAACTTCGATTCTGATGGACTGAATATCTTTCATAAGGAATCGTAGAAAGATGCGGCGGTTTTTTCCAGGAAATCCCCAACGAAAAATACACACTATTCCCTCTTTTGTATCAAATCGATCATAACCACTACCTACATTCCATGTAATTGTGCACCACAAATAGGAACTAATAAAGAGACCCGCGATCCCGTAGAAAGACATCACGATCCCTTGTGGAAAAAATTTTATTTGCTGAGACGGAAATAAAGATAGCAAATTCCTATCAAGATAACTAGAAATTGCAACCACTAAGAATCCTAATGAACCAAAAAAAAGGATAAGGGCCCAGCAGAAATTGCTTGTTTTGCGAGAGCCTGCTATAAATTCTATCCATATATATTCTGATCGCCAACCCATACATACTAGCTCCAGTTGAATTTTATTTGAATTGGGGAAATAACCAAAAGAAAATCAATTTGAGTTTACTTTTGTTGTTTCTGAAGTAACTCTCATCAACTATTCCATTTTGATGTGAACTCTTAGCAGTAAGTCATCGAATTGGTTAGATCTAATAAAATAAGAACATCCCCTTCATATGATTCCCTATAGATCGGTACATACATATAGATACATTGACTTTCATTGCAGACATGAGTTCAGATCACAATCTATTGTTGACAATAGATAGAATAGATTTACCTATATATCATGTTTACACATGATCATGTTTACACATGCATAAGAGCTCTTCTGTTTATGCTCGAAGAAAGCCGCTTTTTAGTCTTATACACTATTCTACTAAATGGCTATCCGTCATCGCTAAGTCTTGAAAAAAAAAAAGCTAGATGAGAGTTGACCTTGATCCGATCGGATTTAAAAAATATTATTTTTTTCAAGATAAAGAAATAAAGAAGCCATTGCCATTGCCGGAAATACTAGGCCCACTAAAGGCACTAAAATGGAGGGAAAGCTGTTGAGAATTGTCATAGAAAGGGTACCTCGATTTAATATTTGTACCTGTTACTGGTATAAAGATATTCTATAATAATGAAAAGTAATATTCTAATTATTATAAGATTCTAATTCGTATATAAATGTATATTAAGTATACTTATCTAATTGTATATAAGTATACTAAGTATACTAAATAAGTATATATACTAAGCGCAAGGAATGTAGAACGGACCTAGTCATTTTTCTACATGAAATAAATGTATGATAACCCATTTTCGTTATTATTATTACTTATTTTTCTTCTTCTGTTGTTCTTAGCTTCGGATTTCTTTTTTAATATCTAATTTCTTTTTGTATTACAAAAAGAAATTAGATATTAAAAAAGATTAGATATTAAAAAAGAAATCATTTTAATTTCCGAAGGATTCTAACGAATCCGATCCAACAGCAGGGATTCCTAGGAAAATGGTCCTTGTTAGTAGATATAGAAAGATGCAAGATTTTCCATTTTCTCTATTTGAATGATATATACATACGCAAGAGGAGAACAAGAAATTTGTTTTATTTGCCCTGCCCCCAATTACAATTAATTCTAAGGAAGAATACTTTTTTTATGTTGTCTTGTTGAGAGAGATTTACTGATTACTAATACGTCATATCGGTAAAAAAAAAAAGAATTATCCGCATGCTTCCTTGTACAATGAAATCTTATGTCACCAAAGAAAAATCCATTCTTCGGATTTTTTTTTTTTTTGATTCGGATAAACTAACTAATTGTTAATTATTCGCAAAAAAAAAAATTTCACTTAAGAACTCTACTGGAGTTGATTTTTATTCAAAGGAAAAAAGGCGTGGAACTGAAATAACTCACTCAGAACACCTTTTAAAGGATTACGTGGTACGATTGGATCGAATAAGCCCTTATGGAATAAAAATTCAGCTGCTTGTGAACCTTCAGGTACTGTCTTATTCAATGTTTGTTCAATTACTCTTTTACCCGCAAATGCAATATAGGCATTAGGTTCAGCAATAATGATATCCCCCAACATACCAAAACTAGCAGTCACTCCACCAGTAGTAGGAGATGTAAGAATTGATACATAGAATAACTTTTTATTTAATTGATAATCATATAAAGCAGAAGATATTTTAGCCATTTGCATCAAGCTCAAACTTC